ATTCGGATTATGGTGGGGTCATAAGAGATGGCAATGGTGCTGTCATGTGGAATTGAACAGATCTCCTCTAGGGATCAAAGATGCAACCTTTGCAGAAGCAGAAACTCTCCTGCATGGCCATAGTTTTGTCCAAACTATTGATTCTTTTCAAGTCATCATATCAAACAAAAAGAGGTTCTCTTAACATGTTAGATGGGCGAATGGTAATAATCAAGAACCTTGGCGCCTATGCTTTATCCTGAAAAAACATTTCTCAATATATGTTGAGTTAAAATCCATCATGTGAAGAGGGAAGGGACTCATTTAGCTGACCGTCAGGCTAACTTGGGTGTTAGGCTGCAGTCTTGTAGTCAGTGGATGGGAGGTCTTCCATTCCAGAAGAGATTGTAATTTGACTCTTTCCCCCACTTATCATCTCTCTGTGGGACTTGTTCCCTCTTCAACTCAGCGCTTTATAGATAGGCATTTTTATTGAGAATGCTTTTTTCGGTAAAGGTCCCACCTTACCTTTCAAAAAAAAGTAGCCGAGCCGAAGGAGTTCTCACAAAGAGAATTTGAGTACCACGGAGAAAAGCTAGCTGGATAAACAAGACAGGGATCGCCCGCTCGGCAATGCTACCTTGGGGAGGAGACAAATTGAATATAACAATTGAAACTCATATTCTAAAGCTTTTTCGATATATGAACAAGATGACTATAGAAGAGTTGGTGAACATTGTTCTGACTCATAGCTCTAAGATGACTAGCATGAATGAGCCGGCTTCAACACCACCTAGACTCTTAATCATAGACAGACTTGCGACCTCAACATAAAAGGATGAGCCTGGCCCCTTCTTCTATCTTACTATTTGTACGCATTGGCTTAATTCACTCCTAACCTCCCTAGACACTGCAAAGAAAACATAATGAAAACTGCCTGGTAAGGGCTGTACAAGGGAACGAGAAAGGGGTTTGATAAGAAAGAGTTTGGGAGTGTCCCGCTTAGTTAACAAACATCGAGTTTGAAGTCGAGGCAGCATGGATACGAGACTATTGAAGTGAAGTTTGGAATCATTATGGTTTTCTATCTTCAGATTACCAAATTGGAGAATCACCAAGGCCTTTCAGCGATTCGACGCGCCCCCCTAAGCGTCACGCTTCACCTACCTGACCTCAGATAGAATGAGTCGCCCTAGCCCTAGTCTTACTAAGAGTTTGAATTGCTCTGTAGGATAGTAGGGCGAATGAATCGCATTAGTGCGATTTGGCTAGCTGAATCGCCCAGCGAACAAATCACCTCCTTGCCTATTTTAAAAAGAAAAGCAGACCCGCGCGAATCGTGTCTTCGATCTTGCATATAAATAATCAATCTTTCTTTATATTTGATATATATATATTTCTTTATCAACCAGGTCAACTGACGCCAGCATCACCACTACGGAAACGAAATTTCCTTAGTCCTTTTTCTGTGAAACAAAGCCAAGCCTTTTCCGCCTTCCATCCCGCGTTTCCCTGCTTGAAACTGTTTTTTTTGATTAGCCCAGTCATGAACCACCTGGTTGGAGCCATGGTCTACCCAGCAGTGCTTCATATCCTCCTTGCTCTTTGTCTAAGATTGGACTAAAGGTACCAAACCGGCTTTTTTGTTTGTTGTTTTTATTTTGGCTAAGAAGCCCGTAGGTTGTACGCCAGCCATACGTAGCTTGAACTGTGATGGCCACAATGCTTTAGCTATTGCCGATCTCCAAGACGCCTTTGGTTGAATGTTCACACCTGATCCCCTGAAAATATAAGGGCTGCACTTCCTACATTCACTCCCGGAAATTGAAACAGGAATTGTAACCTCCCGGTCTGCTGTAGTCAGCCTCACGGTGTGCCTGACTGGCGAGTCTGCCGTCTCCACGGCTTTCCCTTTTTCGGGCTGCTCCTCAAGCCTTCGAGTGCCGATCTTCGCTTGGGCCGGCTCCGAGGCTCTACCCTGGCTTTTCATTGGTTTCTCCCAGGGGCCTTTATCGTTCGTATCGCGCGCGCATCTTCAAGCAATCGGGGGAGGCGCCGAGTACATAGACGAGGCGGTCCCGGGAATGAAAGTCCATTCCCTCGTGCTCTGGGACTCCTTAACTTCGGTTGAACAAAAAAGGTTCAATCTTGTGAAACCGTAGCGTAGGCGAAACCTGGCAGCCCGCCCAGAGTTTGACCTTCTCCGGTCCTGGAAGGAAACCCGACTTTCCTTCCTTCCCCCAGCAGGCAAGAAGACTGGGAGGAAGACGATCAGGATCTCACGTATGGCAGCTGTTGGAACAAACTCCGAAGCCAAAAGGTACCTACCTAGAAAAAAAGGAAACTCACCACTCACTGGTGAAAGAGGAGAGAGAAAGGACCAATTGGTGGAGTCCAGTCCCCGGAGGACAGAATAGCACTACTTAGTGACTAGGAGCGGATCTCTCTATCTCGTTAATGTCATAGTTTCTTTTCCAGATCAGCAAAATTCTGCCGTTCCCGGCTTCATTCTCCACAGTAATGGCTTTACTACAATCCTTTCCCAAGCATCTGGTAATTCTGGCCGCCTTTCCACTCCTCACTTTGGTTTCCACCAAGCCAATCAAATCTGCCTCTTGTGCTCTTATATAATCTTTGGCCTCTCTCTGCTTCTCGACTTTACCGATCTTTCTGACATTCCATAGTTGGACCTTCATGTGGAACTATTGTTGTTTTTACATTCCCCTCGCACCTTAGCGCTGCCTCTGGTTTTTCGTCTTGTGCAGCCCTTATTTGTCTTTTGTTCTTTGGCCTTGACTTTCCCCCTCCCCCCTCTTTCTTAGAATTCAACATCTCTGATATGTTCTGGCATTTTGTTCGCCCACTCTTCATTCAGGGTGGTTAGAACCAGGGGAGGATCTTCCACCTTTAAGGTCATAGCACCAGCACCTGAACGCTTACTCTTACTGCTCTTCTCAGGTTCACCTCTTTTCTTAGGATTGGCTGCCCTGAGGTTCTTGTTTGGAGTCATTTGTTTATCACAGAACAAGTCCCCCTCAGTCACTGCCATAGTTGACCCAGTATCAACCCTCTCTTCCAGATCCTCGCTTCTATGGGCCAAATCACTCTCCTCGGGAGTTATCTCCTTGACTACACCCTCCTCGGCTTTGTTACCCATATACTCATCCTGAGCAATCTCTTCCGGTTCAGCAGTGTCCAGATCTGGCATCTTTGCCTCTTCTTGTTCAGGGTCCTCTAGAACCGCAAAACGGTTCGGGCTGACTAGGTCCAGTTGGGTCATTCCACTAGCACAACTAGTGTCCAGCTCCCCCCCTTTGCCATTGTCACTACTGGTACCTGACCCCGTCGGCTCGACATTTTTGCAAACACCGACCCTTACTCAATAGGGCAATTCAAAGAGGAGAACAGCTGACTACCGCTAAAAGTCAGACTACGAGTACACATTGTATGATTGAAAACTGCCGCTGCATACTACCCGGTGCTTGCAGGTCTGACTGGTGCCTTCTCTCCAACAGCTGCTTCAATCAATGTGAAGTCTGACTACGAGGCTTCTTAGCCCGCAGCTGACTACTTATTGAAAGACCGAACAGGAAATGAAAAAAAAGTCGTACTACAACAACTGTAAACATTCCCTCCCCGCTCTGACTTTGATCGACTTGCCCGCACAGCGTCTTTTTTGAGAGAAGAGGTCAAGGGGCTAAGTGACTCTCGAAAGTCGTCTTTTGTATCGCGTCAAGAGAAATGACATAGATAAGATCATTGCTTAAAGAGTTTCATTGTCGAATTGATCTCGGAATTGGATCCCAATAGTAGCTGCTGCCCAAAGGTGCTTTATGAAAGCCGGTCCACAGCAGTGAAAGTACGATTGATTCCGTCGCCCTTTTATCTTAATAGGCGAAAACCGCTTCTTGCTTTTTTTTGCCTCTCTGGCTTGACTACTCTGCTTGCTTAACACAAGTTTTATTTCACCTTCACGGACCACTTCACTACCCAGCAAGCTCCGGCTCGAAAGCAAGAAGCAACGGATTGAGCTGCGCGAAAGCCCTTGCTCGTTAGCGCATCCGTTTTCTTGCAGGGCCTTTAGGCTTGACTAATATAATAAGATAGAAAGGGCTTTTCTCGCTTGTTTGAGATCATATAAGGCTTTCTTCAATCGGCAAGGGATGGATCGGAAGTCTGATAGGGCTTTAAGAGATAGGGACTCCAGCGGTAAGAAAGAGTCACTCAGTGAATCGGTGGATCACACACTTGGAGACAGGGACAGGGGCATGCCTGACTCTTTAGAAAGTATACAAGTGTTGAAAGAGTGAAGTCTGGGGACAACGGTAAACGTGAGGAATGGGACCTCCAAACCGCCCTACTAAAGAAGTTCGCAAGCAAGGGGGACATGCCGAACACCTACCTTTCCAACTAAGTCCAAGGCGAGGACCTTTAATTGACGATGCGTTCCGTCGTCAGCAAGCGGTGGCCGACAAGGCCCTTTTCCCTAAATATCTTGGGAAGCGAAGAGGACAGGTTTGAAACTCGTTCGGTAAGATTCTCCCGAAGGTAGGCATTTACCCAAGGCACGGATATTCTGAGTCTTTCAATTACACGTGTTTTAGGGAGTTGAACGTCTTATTCTTATGAGCGGTCTATGTGAATATGAGCCAGGAGCAAGGATTCCGGAAAGTGAAATTCGATATTGCAAGTGCAAGTCGACGTTCCTGATATGAAAGTGAAAGTGGAGTGAAAGCCGGCCCTAAGCAGGATCCAAAGACGTTTAAGTCCAGTTCCAATCTTGATATAAAAGTGAAGTTTCATCGTCGAAAGTGTCTTTTAGTCCGGTCTTCTTTTCTCTTTTGAGTCAGGTTCTTAAGACAGGACAGGAAATCGGGTTTTCTGAATATCTCTCTTCTGGCCTATTAAGTAAGTTAGTTCGAGATCGAAACTGGACCTGAGAGAGACTAGACTTCTAGTAACAGTAGGTGCGCCTTCAGTTGAGGAGAGCTGTTCACAAGCAGTGGTTATGAGCTCTTTCT